AAGAGAACAACACAACTCTTTTATTAGAACAATCTCTCCACTCACTCATACTCTAATACAAGGAGGAAACACTATTCACTCATAGCTCTCAAGGGAAGAACCAAAAGAACCACTAACTCTCTAAGGACCTCTTGTCCTCTATCTGAGCCTCCTAGAGAACACTAGACCACTGAGCCCCCCATCCATACGAATCGTAGTAGAGGACGTAGCGCCATTTGACAACCCCAGGCACTCTTTCTGTCGCCATGTAGACAAGTGCCCCATCATCTTTCAGCTCTCCCTCCATGAGCTCCTCAGAAAATTGACTATCCATATCTTTCTCCACTCCAGGGATGCCCTGGCTTCCTTCTTTTTTTGGGGACCAACTCGGCGTTGATTCCGAACAATGGCCACAAGCGAGCGGGGAAGATAGAGAAATTCCTTATACGTATGAAGCAGGGGTCAGGCAGGGACCAGACCCAGTCCCTGACTCATAGGCAGGACCAGTAGCCCAGGGGTTTACTGGTCTATCCCGTACGCTCCCTCAGCCCCTCTGGGACGACCTACTATGACTTGCCTCTCTCCGGTTCGTTCGGGATGGGGAGGCCGCGGAGAGGAACAAATGGCTGGTACGACCGGTACACTGAAGGTTGGGTTCCCGCTCCCTGCATCTCTGTATTGTCTGACCATGGATCTCGGCAGTACAGAAGGAAGTATGCGCGAGCTTTAGTAGCATTGATTCATCGGTCATCCTGAATCGTGACTTTCTTTATCCATAAATCTCCTTCAAATTCAACTATCCTATCCTTAAAGTGCTTTTGAGTTCCGTTTCGCGGCGGTTCAGTGGAAAGAGCAGAATACTACCTATCTTGGTTTAGGCTAAGCCGCAACTAAAAGTCTCCCTCTTCTAAGTCTTTCTCAGTTCGAAACTAGTTCTCGAGCAGCTCATAGTATGATTCTTCTGATTCTGGGGTTGATCACGGACTCTCGGAAGGGTAGCGGTGCCAGCTTTTTAGTCCTACAATGCTAGTGCAAAATCCTATGGCTTATCAGTTCTTAGAATGAGTATGCTATTTAGTATCCAGAACATGTGTGTTATATCTGCCAGGCGGTACAGATACATGTTGATATCCGTTGCATGTCTTCTCATCCCTTCAACTCCACCTACTCCTAATAACAAATAGGTGGTTTCTTAGTTTCATAGGCTTATCACATAATCTTTCTATTACTGATCGGATCCCGAGCAGGTGGTAGACGAAATATCCGATTCATTGCTTTTCACACACCATATGAATTATATGCATTCGATCCAGTCGAGATAGTTCCTGAGTCAGCTCGGTCCATTCAGCAGAGACATTTTTTGGATCCCGACCGCTCGCCTATGGGATCTATCTTTCCTTATCCCGTTCACCTCTCCAATAATATCTTTGGCTTTAGGTTGCTTGCCACATCATCCTAGTTGTCTGGTCAGGCGGGAATAAGAAAATGAAACATCCTTTTTTAGATACCACCCAGGCACATCATCCGAAATAACCATCAGGAGTAGGGGAAGGATGTCTATCTAATTAACAGAGTAAAGCGGTATAAGGGCTTAGTGCTCCGAGGAGGAGCTTACGGTGTTCTCGAATGTGCTGTTGCTGCAAGAGAATCCGCAGCTATTGAATCCGGTCTTTCGGAATCGAATGCACATGAATAGGGCTGTTAACCTTACTTGACTTATGGCTAGCTTTCCCGTGGCGAGTTAGTCCAATGCTATAGAATTCGCCCCATAGGATTAGGGGGAGGGAATGATTGGACAAATCAAATCATGTTTTCGCCCTGTGAGGGAGATTAAAGAACTGGGGGATAAAGCATTCAACTTGCGGAATGGAATAAAGGCTGTAAAAGAACTGGGGGATAAAGGCTGGTGCGTACGTTCACATAGCTTTTTGTCTCACGACCCGACGGGTTCAAGAGGGAGATCGACCGGAAACGATGACTTCACCTTTCATTCTTTTTATTCCTTCCCAACGACTGATTCATGCCCAACCTTTATGGCTTCCCCATTTCTTGCCACCATAGACGAGACTCCCGATTCTGCCTATCCTCGCCTAGTTGAGGGGAGGGAATCACGGAGAAGCGTTCAAGCCGCAGTAGGAGATGAAATCAACTCTTTGGTGTCGGGAGGGGGAAGGGAGATAGAAAATGAGAATTCACCGAAAGAGGATACAGTGCCAAATAGGCTATGGCATAGAGGTCAACCCTCAACAAGGGACAGAAGCGGGTCTGGTTCATGAGTACGTGCTTCTTCCTCTGAGCTACCAAGCTCTGTCTGCCCAGGTGTAGAAGTGCCATAGACTGACATCAAAACATGTCTTGAGTCCAAAGAGAGGCGATCTTTTGGAATGTGTTCCCGATATCGGTACGACATATGAATTAGAGGAGTTTATGAACGCGTATCCGAGCCTTACGGAGAGAGTTGACCCTCTTGTCTGGTCCGTGCTTGTCTTGCTTGATTGATTGGCTTACCCGTGCCATATTCTCTATGGGAAGATTCTCCTTCTTTTGCACCTTTGGGTCATAGAAGAATAAGGAGCTGTGTGGTATCCGTAGTTTATTGAGATAATTGTCGAGTTAGAAGAACTGGAGAGGGGGAACTAGCACGAAGAATCATGCTCGGCGCTCCGTCAAGTGAGCCCCTCTCATTTAGGAAGAGAAGTGGGATATCGCTAAATTGAGTATACCTGACGAAATATCAATTCCGATTGAATGGACAGATGTCTGTTTTCAAAAGTCAGTAAGGCACTTGGAGAAAGGGCATGCCCCTAATCGGATTGAGGGACAGACTGCACGGAATCAACTGTGATCGAATAAGCTTGAGGTCTAGAAGCAAGGTACTGATTGGGGAAGTAACTGAACTGACTGAATCCCTTAGGTATTCGAAGAGCAGAAGGCTTACTAAGGAAAGCAAATGACATAGTGAAAGAGTAGGCAGAGAATGCCATGGTTGTTGTTCAAGAATAAGCCGTTGTCAGACTAGCAATTGAATTAACTGCTATTGAATTCCTAACCGCTGCAAAAGACAAGAAGGACGTAACCGGTGTTAAAGTTAGAAGGGTAAGAGCTCTCGTAGTCGTAGCCGCTCTTGGGACTGATTCCTTTCCTGGCCTTAATGCCCGAGGAGCAGGGATCGTCGAAGAGAAGGGATAATAGTAGTATAGTAGGCGGACTAAGAGCAGTTGGAGGAAGGAAGCTAGGGAGATTTAGCATGATATTATCGCAACTCTTTCTGGGAGGTGTGCATGATTCCATGTAGGCAGCTTATAGCCTTCTTTCCTTGTTTTGTTGAACTCATTCACTCCGAAATTCCCTAAAGAGCAAGAAAGAGTCAAAAGGCCGAAGAAGAAGGGCTTGTGCACGAATCGCCTCTTGCAAGAATAGGTCTGAGCCTGATTACATTCCTGCTTTCCTTACCATGTCCAATTATAGTTTATCAACTGCAAGGAGGAATTCGATCTCTTGGTGGTATCGTATAATAGAATAGGCTCTTGCCACCTTTCCTGACCTAACTCATCTCAGATGCGGAATTACCAAGGGCCAAAGGGGAAAGGTACGAAAGTAGGCACAGAAGCAACTTACATATATTAAAAAGATGCCCCAGAGATAGCTCTAAAGTCTTCGTGCAAGAGACGATTCATTGAATTCTCTTAGCTCAGACAAGAACGAAATTAGATTAGTCCCACTTCCCGCAGGAGTACGCAAGCACATTCATTGATGCAGCGAATGCAAGCTCCTATCGAACTGGTGGAAGGTTTGACATGAGAATCCGCAGCTACTGCTATCGAATCCCCTGTTTTCGCAAGTGAATCAGAGCTGGAAAGGGCTAGCCGATGTGTCATGCTAGGAAGCTGAGCTAGGGCATTTTTTCTTTCTCAACGGGAGTGAAAACCTTCCTCTATGCTGACAGAAGCGGAGAGGAAGGCAACAAAGAAGGAACCAGGCTAGGGACATGGTAATAGCAGTCTCTGTTCACTCATGCTTGCTGCTTAAGACTCTCTTTTCCCTCTCCCCCAACTGAATGAATGGCGGGATTGAATCTCTAAAGAGAAGGTCTTCTTCCACGCTTATACCATTTCTGGGCTTCCATTTCACCGGCGAGGAACTGAGACTTCTAGTAGTAATGAACTCAACTCATGGCCTCTGGTTTAGTGGTTTCACTCCTTGCATCAGACCGTACTTCCCTCGCTTGGTACTCGCTAGCATAGCACTCCGCTCCCAACCAAATCTCCATGTGATCCCTACCCTCATCCATCAATAGCTGAAGGGCGGTAGTCTTAGGCGAAGACTTTTTTAAAGAATCCCTTCCTTCGGCGAAGGGCTAGACACTTCTATAGTGGGATCTCTTGAACCTATGAAACTCGTGAAAGTGGGTGAACCCCTTGCCCTTTCCCTGGCTCCTTGCCTCTCTCACTCAAGATAAGGTCAGGTGATCCCTTTCTGTCTCCTTCTCAGTTAGGTCAATAAGCCCCTTCCTTTTGGTTCATGTAAGAAAGGCGAAGGTGAATCCTTTTCTCCCCTCTTCTCTTGGTACAGGAGCTGAACCCATTCATTGCTGCTTCCTTGGTTGCTGCACCTGCTTCTGCTCTTGGGTTGGTAACGAAAGCTGCTTGGCACGTCTCAGACCAGGGCCACTTGTGGTCCCTTTTCAACAAATCTGTAAGCGGGGCTGCTCTTTTTCGAGTACCCCCTGATGAAAGGGCGGTAATAATTGGCAAGCCCAAAGAATGATTGCAGCTCCTTTACCTTGGTCGGGGCCTGCCACTCAGTGATAGCACGGACCTTCTCCTTGTCCATGCGTATAGTTCCTCCCCTTATCCAGCGGCCGAGGAACATAATTTCGTGCTGCGCGAATGAGGAGAGAAGTTTATATGAAAGTCTCACAAGAAGGATGGAATCGTGGAATTGATTGGAGTTAGATAAGTTCCTTAAGCTAAGGTAACTCCAGGATACAGGGACGAAGTGGCCTACTAGGGTTTTCTTAGGACTCTAAGAATAAGAAGAGCTTATTCATTCCACTTTCCTTTTTCCTTTCAAGGAAGAGTTTGATTAGATCAATGAAGGAGAAGGAAGAGGGCACAGGAGATTCGATTCAGTCAGCTTGGTTCTTGACTTTGCCATTTCAAAAGCACTATTCAAGTGAAGTGCAAGATCCATGACCCGACCGCTTAGCCTCTGTAGGGGGAAGATCATACCGGAAAGAAATTCTGCCTTTAAAGAAGGACTTTCAGGTAAGCATGCATAGCTTGATGGGAAAGAGAATAGAAGGAGTAGGTCCTCTTATAGTATCAGTATCCCTCTATCCATCTGTCTTGCATTGCTTTGCTTCACTGGAGCTTATATAAAGCGGCGATACGAAGAAGAGAGAGAATCTGTCTGTCTTTATAGTGCAGATGGACTGACTTTACTACCATCAAAGCTTCCGGTTCTATTCCTTTTTGTTTGAAGTAAAGGCTTGTTATCGACGAATAAATAAGCTCTTTCTACTTTGCCCTAAAAGCTCATCCTAATCCTAAGGAAAGCAGTTTTCACTCGAGAAGTTAAGTTATAGTTATCACAGCTAAAGCGATAGCAACTCATGAACGAAGTGCTCGACCATAGGGAACGAGCGGAATAAAAGTAGCGAGTTAAGGGTTAGGTAAGTATAATCAAACTTGGGTGATAGACAACCATTTTGACAATGGCACATAGCTGGAGCGCCCTTCTTCTATCTTCTATCCTCTCATATTATGCCAAGCCTTTCTCGGCCAAATCAAATGATAGAGGCGCAGGAGATTCATTCGGGTTCTCAGCTAGCTGCCATCTAGAGATCTTCCTGCTTCATTTCCGGATAACTGAACTGAGAGGTGCCCAGAAATGCGGAGCCCTTATACCGATTGATGTACTTTACTTCAGTCCGAGTACTGAAAGACGTGACAAAATCAACACCTGGTACTGACGAGCTACCCCTGAAGATGGTGGGGAAAGTCACTTCGTACCCTTCCCTTTCCCTTTTTAGGTACATAAGTGTTAGCCAGCCTATACTGGATATGACTCACTTTGGATATGGATCCTCCGCCTCTTCCGGATGAACTGGAAGGCTCACTGGTTGAGTACTTTAATTGAATTGGCAATTTATAGTATATGATATATCCATAGCTACTGCTGCTTCTGATGCGACGGATTCAGATGTGGATTTGGATGCTCGCATGGCTTCGGATGATCATTTGGATGTTGGACTTTAGGGCCTCGAAGAATAAGAATATACCTAAGAGGACTACGTACGACGAGGGAAGCGGCGGAAGGGAACGATGAAATTGTACTGAATGTTCTTCCTGCTAGTCCCGATCACTGGATTTTCACTTCATTACTGGTGCTTAGCAGCCCCCCTACTTGAGACTCCAATTCATATTATTGATTCCCTCCTGGCTTAGCTTAGATATGAGAAAGACCTGCGGGTGAGCGACTACCTGTGATAGACGAATTCGCTCCTACTTCTTAACCGACCGAATCGGAGTTTTGAACCCATGTCGAAACCCGGGAGGTTGAAGACAAACTTTAGACATTCAAAGAGAAGCTAAAAAGAGAATTTGAAAAGATTTGGTTGTGAGGTTAGGGTTGTGGAGGATGATTCGAAGTTCTCAATGCTGTAATGTAAAACGTAAGCGCAAGCTTAACTCGATCATGACCTTGACTTATTGGATTCGACCCACCTGAATATCTCCTTCCCTTTCATATTGATTTTCCCTCGAGCCTAGAACTCTTTCTATTAGAAGTGAATTACTGGGCCTAAAAGACTGCTGATTTGCTCCATTCCGGTTTGCTTCATTACTGGGCGGGCCTAGCCCTCTTTCTTTGGATTCAACTGAGACGAATTGCTCGTTGACGGCTTAGATCACCACGGCATCTTACCTTGCTCTTGTCTTTCTTGCTACCGCTCTGAAAGCTTGAACTAACTCCGAGATTCGACTTCCTTGCCCAGTCAATCTCTTTTTTTAGGCCTGTAGCTACCTTCCAGCCATCGGCATATCTGCTTCCGCTTTCTCACACCACAACTCTAACGTCCGGTCCCGAGGCAGATGCTTCTCACACCACAAGTCTAACGTCCGGTCCTGAGTCACTCTTACAAGTCTAACGTCCGGTCCTGAGTCACTCTTTAGGATCTTCTCATTCACTCTTCGCTTTAGTCTTCGGCCAATCGCAATGATTGACATGACTGGGAGAGTCAAGGTCCCCCCCTCCACACTAAAGAAAGGGGCACTTCTTTCGGTCGATTCAATGCTTTGAATCCATGCATGGAAGGTCTAAATAAAAGTACTCTAGCCAGAGGAAAGAGATCTCGTTTTCACCCTGCCCCGTGGGCAATCCATCAACACTCATTCCCCTCTGGAACAAAGACAGATTACAAATCTCTAGCTTACTACACCCTTCTATCTAGAGCCTTTTTCCTTGAGGCTAATTAGAAGAAGAAAAGCAGATAAGAATTGGTTGGACCATTAGGTTCTTCTCAGGGAGTCTAGCTTTAGGTTCCATTTCCCTTACGCTCGTCTTTTTTCTATTTTGACCACCTTTTCTAATAAAGCTAACGCAATCTTAAGGTCTTTGTGTACGTGACGCCTAGCTACAAACTCTATATGATTCAGCAGGTGCGACACTGCCTTATGCATCAGTGGCATATTCGCTCTAGACGAGTCAAGATGTACCCCCGTGAAACCGTCTAAGTAGAACTTCCAAGGATTGGGAGATCAAACTGCGCTTCGAGTGTGTTAGGAGGCAAAACTCCTGTGGCACCAACCGGGGACTGACAAGGTGGACGAAAGTAAACAAGTTAAGGCCAGAAGGGGGCGGTTCTGTATTCATCGATGGATCCGGTAAGGCTGAAGCCGATACCGAGGGTTTTCCGAGGGTTTTGAAACCGATCGATATGCAGACGCTGCTAAAGCAAAAGCAAATGAATTCGATTCCGAGATGATAGGTTGGGGCTTGGTTGGAAGGCCATTTTTCCTAATCCAGGAGATGAGCCTTTAAGCGATAAGAGGCATATGAAGCATCTTACTCCGCTTCCTCAATCAAGGTAAGGTGATTTGAGAAGCTATCGAAACTATTCCGAAGTTGATGATTTCGTTCTAGCTAGGGCATCTGCCTTAGATCTTAGAGTCTCTGTCCCAACCTGTGCCTCCGCTGTCTACCCAATGCCTTCATATACGAGGAAAGTTGCAGCGCAGAGCGTCAGAGCCGATTAACTAAGTGGATTACCCTGACGGAACGGAATGAAACTAAGAACCGCCCCATCAGTTGAAACTCTTTATCCTGTGCTTCCCTCTCTCTCCTTAACAGTCGATCCCCTCTAGGTCCTTAACAGTCGAGTCAGCTCTCGCTTCCCTTCCTCCAATCGGTCAGGAGAAGAGCGGATTGGTAAAAGCGGTTACTAAAGAGCGGATTGGGATGCATATTGATACGTCCGAGCGATTGATCCTAAACCAGCAGAGGCGGTTGACCGACGAAACGGAAAGAGAGCCAGAAGGAGGGACAAGAACAGACAAGCGAAGCCTTTCTATCTACCTCTCCATACCCAAGCCGGAGAACACGCCATCTCTTCTAGGACGACTGCCCTCAGGTACTTGACCGAACAAGGTAAACTCCGCAACTCACAGTAGATTGAATGAGTGGTTCGCTGTACCACGGATACTGCCTTAACAGCTACTTGTGTAGAGCTTCTCGGCTCATCACCTCTGCGTTCTCGAACTATAGCAGCCTTTTCCACCGTAGTGAGATATCCCCTTGTAGTTTCATACCTCGGCACGAGATATTCATCCAATCGGACCTACCAGGGAAAGGGACCCACACAACCCGGCTGTGTGTCTTAACACCAAAGACCTTCAAGATTCAGCAGGGTCTATCTCAGCTAGTTAGGATCGGAGTGAAAGTGCAATAATTGCAAGCCGCGCTTCACTATGTTATTACCATTTGATCGCCGACACCAACTCATATCATACCAAGAACTTGCGGTAATCAAACTCGATATCCTACAGATCCAATGGAAGGGAAGCCTTAACCGAGAACTTCAGTGAACTTCGGTAGGAGCATATCCTTTCTTTGATTAACCGATGGAGTTCCTTTTTTGTACCGGACATACGCGTCCCCTATAGGTAAAAGAGCTACTGGAGGGGAATTCCTTACTTAAGACCCATTGCCGCTAGAAAGAAGCAGGCAGAAAAAAAAGAGGATAGCTGACTGAAGCCCTAGGATGGGCATCTCACTTGATAGCCAACAACCAGGGAAAGGCAAGATAATTGCTTAACCGAACCGATAAAGGAAGCGCGAAGCTTCTCTGTATTGTATGTACCACGGGAGACATACCATGGAACAATCTCGGTAAGGATATATCCTTTCTTCACCGATAGAAGCCCGGATATCAAGCTCAAGCTCTTTTCCTTTTGCCACGGGAACGGATGGCTTTCTGGTTGCACCTGTCCCAAGCTTACTGTCCCTCTTTCCAGCTCTTCCCCTGTAGTAAAGTCGAAAAGACCTATACAGGAGATAGCTGACAGTTGATACCCTTTAATGACCCATCTTTCCTTTTCACCAGCAAAGCCGTATGCCGTATTGTCCTCCCAATCCCGATCCTCCCATTGGCCTAAACCTAAACCGAGACCTACTCGATCGGGTAGCCCTCTTGTCCTCCTCTTTAGCCTATCCTAATCTCCGATATGCCAATACCTGACTAGCGACTAAGAAAGAAATTGAATCGAATCAGCGACTTCTACATCAACGGTATTCGCCCTGCCTTTAGTCTCCGTTTGGCCAGTCCCGAACAGCTCACACCAGGAACGAGTCTTGTCCTAAAGCCGTAAGCCGTACTAGTCTTCTTGTCTGTCCTAAAGCCGTAAGCCGTACTCGTCTTATTGCTTAAAAGAAAAGATTCAAACTTTGCTTTGCCCGTCAAGACGTAAATAGAGGTCGACTCTCAACTATCGTTGCTAGGATTTTTTAGCGTATATAAGAT